GCGATTCCTTATTGACACTATTTCGGACACAACTGGTACATTCCAAAATAACTCTGACTCTGACATCTTTACCCTTGGCCATGAACCTCCTTTAGATTTTGTATCGACTTAACTTAAGTCTTATATTTTCGATCCGAACCGAAGAAGAAGAAAAAAATCAATAGAAGTTACTAGTTAGAAATTCCATTTCTAAGCATTTCGTTGTAATTCTTCTTATTATCTTATCTAATTAATTTATTATCTAATTAATAGAATATGTATTAATATAGTATATATTAAGTTAAGTAATACAAAATAGAATAATAATTAAGTAATACAATTTCTTTCTAACTATCAATTATTTCTATCCTAAATCCCAATATTTCATTTAAGTATCTTCTTTCTATGCTATGATTTCGTAGAGCCCGCCCTAGACTGGATACACATTTTAATTTTATTTCTGTTTTACCAAATTCGATCTTGGATCTACCGGATTTTTTTATGAGGTTCAATACACTTTTTCCTTCTCTTTCCTTACTATTCTAAAGAATTGAAAGGGAGAGGCGAGGTTTTAGTTACGTCATGTGGAATTATATTTCTTCATTTCTTCACATATCAATAACTAGAATTAAAAAAAGGGGAATGACAGGGCATCTGGGAATAAACGATTAATTTCTATCAATAGACCCGCTAAAGACCCAAACCATAGAGTAGTTAACACAGGTGCCACGGAGAGATATGTTTTTAGATCTCGCATTGAAAATTCTCCTTCTTTATTGTAATACATATATTGTCAGATGCTGTAGTTCAAGATCATTTTTATTTATTTTTACGCGGATTTCCTAACAAAAATGGATATGTACAATGAACCAATAGATGAGATTTTCCTGTCACTAAAAAAGAAAAAGATGACCCCTTCTTCCTGAGCATTACGGATAAATATTCATTCTTTTTTATATGTTAGGTTGGGTTTCAGATGTATATAATTCTTTTATTATATGAAACCAAAAACAAGAAATGACAAGAAAGTTCTATATAGATAGAGGAGAAAATAAAGATGTGGAAAACAAGACAGGTATTTTGTACAATGACACTGTACAACAATTTTAAAAAGGGATGTAGCGCAGCTTGGTAGCGCGTTTGTTTTGGGTACAAAATGTCACGGGTTCAAATCCTGTCATCCCTACCTATTACTTCTCCTATGGGCAGTAACGAGAGATTAATTGAGATCGACTAAAATGGGGCATAATCTTTCATTTTTGGATACTATATTTATGCGAGATGTGTTATAAGTGGAAAAAAAAAATTTCTTTGAAAGCGCTCTTAGTTCAGTTCGGTAGAACGCGGGTCTCCAAAACCCGATGTCGTAGGTTCAAATCCTACAGAGCGTGATTCCGTCTATCTTATGTATGTCGAATCACAATAAAATAACTTAACAAAACAAAGTTGAATTGCAACTGGAATTTGACCTCCTCCCTGTAGGAGGTCAATCAAAAAAAGAAATGTTACTCAATCAAAGGTCCAACTGATCACCACGTCTGTATTGTAAATATGCAGTCACAAATAATCCTGCCAAAGTAATAGGAATTAGACCTAAGACGATTCCAAATAGAAAAACTTCAATCATTTCGGTTTGTTTGAGGGGATAAAAAAGGGGGGTAAGATCTATCCCTAAATATTAATCTGAATTATCCGTGAATCTCAATGACCAAGAAAAAAAATAGGCAATTGGTGCGGGAAAGAACCATAGAATATCTGGAATTCCCGAGAAATATTTTTCTGAATTATTTATTCAATTCATTTTCAAATAAGTCGTATCTTGTTCAAACCAATAAATAGAGCTGGGGTTATAGTTAAAGCAGCCAGTAGAAAACCAAAATAACTAGTTATAGTAAGCATGAAAGGGCTTTATTAGATATGTTTTTTTTTCTACATATGTTGATAAAACACTTACCTAAGTTTCCATTTTTCCCAGATACGAGGGTAATAAAAACCAATTAAGAGAATTAGTTTAGTTCCAATGGAAAATTCATGATTCATTGGTCATTATAGATAATACTAAAAAAAAGATAGAGTGACATAACATAGGTAGAAAAAAATTGATTCATCAGATGTGACATCGACCGATCCTGTGATTCCGAATCAACAGATTCATTGTGCAATTTTTGAGTTGAGTAAATTTGAGTTGAGTAAAGTATAAGAACTATGTCGTGTAACTTCATTCGAAGATGAAATTCTATTTAAATTAATTTTGGAATAAAAGAATTGGATTTGAAAATAGCTTCAATTCCATTTTTTTGGAGCGAACGACCTGATACTACCTTATTACTTATTTTAACTCATTGCATTCAGTATAGTAATAAATAGGTTAGTTAATTACCCATAATATATCGAATAAGAAGAAAAAAAAAGGTGTTCCACCATCCATCGAAAGGATCTATCGAGAAACAAAAACTTTGACTTTATTTAATTTTAATTATTTAATTGAAATTTGCAATTTTAATTGACTTTATTTTTGTTA